GGACCAATCATTCCCTGAAAAAATCCTCCTATTCCTTATTATTTCTATTTTTTGTATTTATTACTTTTTTTCTTTTTTATTTAGAAATTTCTAAATAAAATTCGAAATACTAAATAATCTAAACTAAAATAATAGAAATAAATTCAATTGAAATAATAATAAAAAAAAAAAAATACTACTACTAGATTTCTAATGTCGATTCTAATGAATAATTCGTCAATGACGAATAAAAAACAATTCTATGCAATTCTGAAAGGGGGAAAGATCCCTCGGATAGAATCATTCGATTATATTGACAATTTCAAAAAACGGATCATACTATGATCATAGTATGATGGCCGTTGGTCAAGCAGGCCCCCATCGTCTAGTGGTTTAGGACATCTCTCTTTCAAGGAGGCAGCGGGGATTCGAATTCCCCTGGGGGTAGGGTACTACGAAAGGAAGTTGATCATGGATTACCAATAAGTCGAAAATTGATTCTTCCTGGGTCGATGCCCGAGCGGTTAATGGGGACGGACTGTAAATTCGTTGGCAATATGTCTACGCTGGTTCAAATCCAGCTCGGCCCAATAATTCGCCAATCCGCCATGAGATGATATAACCCCCTTTGTACTTCAGAAATACCCGATCCGGAGATAAAAAAGAATAAAAATTTCTGCTAGATCCCGTATTTTCCTGGGATTGTAGTTCAATTGGTCAGAGCACCGCCCTGTCAAGGCGGAAGCTGCGGGTTCGAGCCCCGTCAGTCCCGACGGATCCAATAAATATATCAAAAAATCTCTCCCTTATTTATGAAGAGGACCGGGGGAAGAATTCCATTGGCAAAGCAAAGGGGAAATCCTTATTTCTTTTTTCTTTCCTTTTGGTAGGAGAAAGACATATGCGGTTGGATTAGTACAATTATTGGTAGCATTATAGTAAGTATTCCAAGAAATGCTGGCTTTTTCGATTGCCCCCGATGCATGTAATGGAATCGAGTACTATACTTTTTTGAGGCGCGCATACACAAAGGGAATTCCTTTCTTGTCCAAAACAAAATTGAATATAAGAAAATACTTTCCAGAAAAACAAAAAAAAAACAATTTATTTTTCTGGCTACGGATTTATGGAACCTGACTTACTAGTTTGAAGTTGAAAAATCGATTTCATGCAAATTTCACACTGAGCTTTTGGTATAGGTGTCCCGGGGCTAATAATCTACGAAGAAAGAAGGGGCAAGGACAGATCAACCAAAGATCCTACTCCTCTTAGAAAGGCGAATGAATCATTTTTCCTATTTTTCATTTTGTTTTAAGGCCCCATCGACGAAAGAACAAATCGTAAAATAGTAAATTTGATGAATATTCATTTTATACGGTCTCATCTTTATCACACTTCTTTGTCTTCCAAGTCAAAACTAGTTTCGTTCTAAACTCCTTTCTTTTTTCATTTAGCTTTTATTGTTTGTTTGGGTTTGTAATTATGTGACGACTGGAAGTGGAAGAGCTATTTGATGAGACTTCATCAGATGATTGTACAATAAGGAACTAGATAGATTAGAGAGAAAAAAAGAACAGATAATAAAAAATGATAAATAAATAAAGGAATTTTGGATTGGGTCAGCAATCCAAGTTTGGGGCGGTATGGATAAAAGAACTTCCTATGTTATACTATTCAATTCTAGACGACGAATTGATTTGATAGTTCAGATATTGTTATTCATGATATTGATCTGATTCAAGATCATCGAGAGGTAATATTCATTCATTAAATTTACAGGCCAAAGATTTATCATCTCTATGGGATTAAATCCCGAGTTATTGCGAAGTAAAAAACCGATGAGATTATGGAAGTAAATATTCTTGCATTTATTGCTACTGCACTATTTATTCTAGTTCCTACCGCTTTTCTACTTATCATTTATGTAAAAACAGTCAGTCAAAACGATTAATTATTAACTAATTTGAATGAAACTTGACTTCTGAGTTCTTAGCCAAAATTGACGAAATAAAATGAAAAAGATTCCAATTTCATGTCTTAAATGAAATGAGTGGACTAGAATCGGCAGTATTCTAATAGATAGTATGGTAGAAAGAAATAGATGAATCTTTCTACCATACTATTTTTTAGTTAGATTGTTGTTATAAAGCTACCCCATGGAATAAAATAAAGATAGAGGCTGCATTTGATATGGATTTATATATCAATCTACAATATTATCTTGATATATGTGAATATCAATTCCATATATGGGATTGACATAGCATCCAATTCCATTTATTTGCTATATCTATTTGTTCTGATCAATCTGAATTATTCCTATGTCTTATAGTTTGTGTCTTATAGTTTGAATTACTATATTTTTTATTTCCAATATGAATCTCGGTATCTATTGAGAGAATCAAATCAATGAAGCAAAAGCGATAGATATAGGCATATTCAAAAAATCACGTAGTAATCTTTTTTTTTTAACATTCCCAAGAATTAAACCATTGACAGTAGTTCCACGGGCATCGAAAAGGAAGAGTAAACCTCACTGATTTTTAACGCCTCAACCATGATATGCAATAAGTCGATAAAGTCTAAATCCAATTTCCAAAATTCGAAAGCGGTAAATGCGCAATATGTGACTCACCTAACGATCTTATTCTACATAGTATCTCGTTAGACAACCACTATGGTTATATCTTTTCTTTCTCATACAAAGTGCGTATACACTTAACAAAACCACTTCTTCTTTGAACAGTAAAGAGAGAAACAAATAAAAAAAAGGGTCCGGCCCTCCTCAGTATCACCTAGGAAGAGGGCATTGATTGGAATAGAAAATTTAGGAAGAATTAGCTTCGAATAAATTTCCTGGGATCCTCTCCCTTTCGAACTACAAACATGGGAATCGTTGAAATAGCTCTTTGATTGAAAGAGGATGATTCCTATAATACATTACTCCAGTCGAGTGCAATGGAATTTAAAAATGAAGATATTTTGATTTTGTTCCAAACGTATTGCAGAACTGTCTAGAAAGCAATTGGTATTGATACAGTTTGCTTCCTTAACTCAATTAGTAGGACCCCTAGAGTCCACTCCTTCCCCACACTACGAGTGAAAGGGAAAAAGTAAAGACTACCATTAAAGCAGCCCAAGCAAGACTTACTATATCCATATGAATTATGTCCCCTATCTCTATAAATATAAAGGAATTGTTCCATTATTCCTCACTAATAATAGTAGAATCAATGGTGCAGAGTCAAAAAGAACGAAAACTATTAATAAACCAATCCAATAAATTCGCTCATTTTATAAGAAATTCCTATATGATTTATAATCGGGAAAGATTAAACCCAAGCAAAATCCGCAGTAACATCTCAAGGGAATGTTACTAATGGAACATGTAGGAATAATAGGTCCTATTCTTTTTTTGTTGACCCCCATTTCAATTGATTGGATGCTTGAGCACTGAGATATTTTCGTGAGTTCCTCGTATATAATAAAGTATCTTCCGCCCCCTTCCACAACTATTTCGATTTCCTATCGGGCTCTCCAATCTAATCCAAGGTCCAGTCATTATACAATGGATTAATAATCTAAAATTTTTATTTGTAGTAGAAGGTAATTGCGAAGTCTTGATAGCCCCTCTAGCATTCGAATATTTACTTGAAAGCTAAGCCTAAATATGCAAAGATATTTACAATTTTTTAGAAAAACACCCAGACCAGGTGTTTAGAATCAAACAAGTATCAACAGTCTGTTTTCTCTGCTTCTGCTGGCGAATCATTCGGCGGGTTATATCAACAGAAGAAAAAAAGAGATTTCAAGTTTTTTGTTGATCAGGCGACACCCGGATTTGAACTGGGGAAAAAAGGATTTGCAGTCCTCTGCCTTACCACTCGGCCATGTCGCCAAAATGCTACAAATACAAAATAGATGAAAACTTTCCCGGATTACTGAACTGCTTTTTTATTGTACTTGCACCTTGAGTTCTGTTTTCCTTAATTTTTACTAAAAGTCAAAGAAATCCTAATCCTTCTTACCTTTTGATTGGGTTTGATTCATCCTTTCAATTTCGATTGAGTCTATCTCAAAATTCATAATGTTCAAAACTTTCTCTTACCTTTCTATTGAAAAATCAAATGTGGATTTTCAGTCGCAAAATACAAAATTCAACTTTCTGAAACTAGGACCCATTAACTATTGACTTAGAATGCATGACTGATTCTTGGATTTGAATCTCCAAATTTTGGTTTCCTAATGACATAAGAAAATACAACTTGATATATGATATATAACTAATCAGTATGGATTTTTTCAATCAAAAAATCCTTCTCAATTTTCATTATTAATAATAATTATAACAACAATTATGAGTATATGTAAACCCCCAAGATAAATTGTTAGACGGATATATATTATTTATATATGTTCCCAATATAGAATTATCAGCTATCAGAAAAGTATCATACTTCAATTTGAATTTTGAATTGAATAGAAAATTCAAATTATGTTTTCGGAGAGCACAACCTGTGTTGTCTCGAATAGAACATAGAACGACAAAATAAAAGAGAAGAAAGACAGATATTATAGATATCTCCACACGTGTTTAAGCCATACAAACCTTCTTTTCTTCTACACTTCACAATACAATCGTATTCTACTCAAAAATCCGTAAACAAAATCTCTCTCTTCTCTGCGAATCGTTTTTTGAACAATGAAATCCATAACATAAAAGAGGGTTAAATGCTAAAAAACCGATTCTAATTCTATATCTATATATATTCTTTCGGATTTTTATGCTTTTATCTCAGCGAAAAGATCAAATGTCCAATCCATTTATTTTTCTGGTATTCAAGCAGGTTGGAATATGTATTATCATAATAATGGTAGAAATGGAATCATTTTTCTTTTTATATTCTATACAAAATACAAAATCCTATAACTTAATTAATAAGTCTAAGTAGCAGAAGTCGGTTTCTAGGTATGTTTTATCAATTTCTTTCCATTTGTATCTGTTGAAAATTCCAATTCAA